TTAGTTATTCAATGAAACCAATGATTCGTTATTGGAGCAGATAGCAACAACCATTTCAGCGGACATGCGTATTTTCCGATGGATTTACATGGTTTCATTAGTAGAAATTGTTTGATGTAGCGAGTAATAGGCTCTTTCGCCGTTCAAGAATTCTTGTTTAGGCAGTTCATATCATAGTGATCTAAGATTTCAATTCTTCCATGTTTCAGCAGTAGCATATTGTTCCATGGAGCTAAGGCCAAAAAGATGGAAGAAACAAGTGTTTCCACGACTCTACCATCCGGCCAATCCTGTTCCACTCAATCCCCTTTTCATGGGCACATATCTTTACGGCTAAGGAATGGGGAATCTTTCTCCTGTTACATGAATCAAATGTTTCATTTCACCCGGGAAAAGCCATCTCTTTCTCAACAATGTCTTTGTCATTTGATCCAATAGCATTCTGTTAGATAGGAACAGATTTGATAAATACTGATAACTCTCGGATAGAGTATTAGAACGGAAAGATCCATTAGATAATGAACTATTGGTTCTAAGCCATCTCTGGCGATGAATCAACAATTCGAAGTGCTTTTCTTGCGTATTCTTGATGAACCAGCGTTTATATATAGATGTAGGAGGATTTGTTTGGGAAGCAATAAGCCCCCTTGACATCTCTTCATCTGCAAAGAATTCTCGACGTGAAAACACAGAGACAGAGGGCTGATCTTTGAATAGGGAAAAGAATGGATCCGCAAGGTCCCAAATGAATTGGCTTGGTCGAAAAAAGCCTTGTTCTTTGGAAGATCTATCTCGTGTCTGGTACTGCATGGTTCCACTCTGCAAGAACTCCGAATCATTCTCTTGAAGCTCATCCTCTTTATGATAAATGATCCATTTGCCCCGAAATGACCCAGTCCAATAGGGAAATCCCAATTCAGTGGGCCTTTCGATACAATCAAATAGATTTCCACAGGGGCGCCATATTCTAGGAGCCCAAACTATGTGATTGAAGAAATCCTTCTCTATCTGTTGCGGATCGAGGGCCCCTTCCCCTTCTTCAAACTCCGATTCGTATTTTTCATATAGAAATCTCTGATCAACGATAGAACAAGATCCATTTTGCATCATATCTAACTGTTCGGACCGAAGAAGTAATGTCACTCGATTATTATCAAACTGACTGCAATATTTTTCTGTCCGTGAGGATCCCGCCAGAGCCAAAGCGCCTTCTACTTCTAAGAGTAATAATAGTAATAGGCCATGAACTAGATCAGAATCATTCTCAACGAATCCATAAGAAGTGATCCAATTTTTTTCATCGTGTCTGGATGAAGACCAAAGATCTTGAGCGACCGATCCGGCAGAACAACTCAAAAGATAAAGAAGTATCGTTAATTTCTTCATGCTCGTTCCAAGTTCGAAGTACCATTTGTACAAAGAAGAATCCCCTCCCTTACATGATTTCTTCTTCATATAGATAGATATAGGATCTATGGGGCAATTACTTAGAAGTACATTTTGTGTAACAGCCCTTCCTATCTGATAGAAAAGGATCCCATGATCCTGAACCGATCTTATCTGGGATCGAAAATCCCAAGTTTTTCTATGAAGAGCTGATCTAATTGTATTCATTTCTATAATGGATTTCTTCTGTGTAATACTAATTGATAGGGCCTCATTGATAAGTGCTACAAGATCTCGCGCATTGGAACCCATGGTTATGGACCCGAATCCGTTAGTATGGAACATCTTCTTTTCCAAGTGAAATCCCCTAGTATATGAAAGAATGAAAAAGTGCTTTCGTTGTTGTGGAAGAAGAAGCCTTCGTATCTTAATGCATGTATTTAATTTATTCGGAGCTATTAGAGCGGGATCCACTTTTTGGGGAATATGAGTCGAAGCAATAACAAGAATCTTTCCAGTGGAACATCTTTCACAATCCCTGGAGATATAGTTCTCTAATAGACCGAGGGATAAGTAATTCGACTCATTCACATGCAGATCATGAATGTTTGGAATCCATATTATGCAAGGAGACATTGCTTTTGCTAATTCGAATTGAAGGGTGATATCAAATCGGTCTATTTTCGGCGTCATATACATAGTTAGCACATTCGTCATAGTTAGCAGCTCCGTATCAATATCAAGGTCATCATCACTATCATCAATATCGTCACTATAATCAATATCGATATCATCAATAAAATAACCTTTAGGCTTGTCATCCAGGAACTTGTTCGGAAATACCGTAATGAAAGGAACATAGGAGTTTGTCGCTAGGTATTTGACCAAACAGGATCGTCCAGTTCCTATAGAACCTATCACTAAAATACCTCTAGAAGGAGATAGGGCTAAGCGGAGCGAAAAGGGTTTTCCATGAGGAGATGGGGAATGAAAACTATTAGCCCCACACGAGGTTTGTGAATAAGTGATTGTCTGATAATGAGCAAGGAATATCCGTCTTTCTGCTAAACAGGATCTATTGAACTCATAATTCATTAGATCCTTTTTATGAATGTCAACTAAGTATCGTAAGGAAATTGATCCCGGTTGTTCAATCATTTGATAACCAGAGTCATTCTTTGATAAATGATCACTATGAGTCAGACTCAATAGAATTTGATCAATCCTTTTTTCTGTCGTTAAGGTGGAGAACTGAACCAAGAATTCTCTTTCTTCATCATCAATCAAATAACTGTTCGCGACCCAGAATTCTATTTTCTCATCAATCCAATCACCGTTCACGTTTTTTCTTTTTCTTATCAATGAATAGATCTCTTTACTTGTACGACTTAGATGTCTCGTATTTCTCGAAAAAATGATTCGATTGATGGGATTTGGTATGAGATCGATGAGATTGATCTTCCAATATTTCTTCTTAGAACGTATTGATTTGACCCCATAAGCGGGACCGCCACCCAATAGCATGTTGCCACCAGAAGCAAAACCCCGTATTTCTTCCAGAGAATCTCCTAATTGTTCCAGAACAACTAGAAAGAGATTCTTTAACCAGAAAGGATTCAGTTCAGATGTAGGATACCTATCCAGAAGTTTTCGAAATTCCATCATACATGATGGAATCATCAAAGATTTGACCTTTTCTAACTCTGTCTGTAACTCACTAGAGGCTCGGGAAACAAAGAGAAGATGTATACGAACGAGATATCCAGCAACAAGAAGAAGGAAAAAGATGGAATAGAGGAACTCCCGAGCATTTGTTGATCTCGGATGTGCCCATATCAATGGAACGGGTGACTCATTATTTCGATGAATCATTTCGTCGGACAGAAGAAGATTCTGTAAACATTGACTCGAAATCTCACTTATCAGAGTCCATTGTGGAAGAATCTTCTGAGGAATTGGCCGTGATATATCTGATCCATGCATCATATCATGAAAAATGGATACAAATTTTTGACTACTACTCAGTATCGGCAATGGGTCTGAAAGAGTATCTAAAAGGGTGAAATTGAGATATTTGCACCCTGTCGAAGTAAGGAACCATGGCATATATGCTTGGAACAGATTCCATTTTGAGACACTATCTCGTTGAAAGGTTCTATACATCTGCCCTTTCTCAACGCATTTCTTTAGACAAAGACTCCGTTTTTTCCTCTTTCCGGATGGTAAATACTTCTCAGAACATGGGGTGTGAATCAAACCCATGTTTGAATTGAAACTGAGATACTGATGCAAGTTATTCCCTTCTGAATCAGATAGATTCATATCTGAAATAGGCTGACAATAAGTTTTTTCCAAATTGACTATTTGTTCCTCTGTTAGAGGTGTTGCAGAAATGTCTGCGATCGAGAAAATAGCTCCACGAACGAATGGATCGGATCGAATTGGAAAATGGAAAGATTTGTACAAGTTATACGTTTCATCACCACTTTGTGGGAAATCGTTAGGTATGAAGATGTCAGATACCTGTGACTCGATTGGTGAAAGAGTCCCTCTCTCCAAAAAAAGAGATTTTTTTTTACCCACGCACAAATAAAAGATTTTGTTGCGAATGGACAAGATGTTGAGGAATTGTCCATATGTACGATCATAATTATTGATACGGGTCTTTTCCACATCAAAGGGGAATCTTTTGTTACAATAGAACCAGAAGTGATGTGGATCATTCAAGAATCGAAGTCGATTTGCTTTAGAAAAAGAAGATATCAATGAACTTCTATGAAATGGTTTCACGGGATTCAGCCAATTGTCTCGATCGTGGGATATCATTGAGAAATAGGAATCCGTGTTATCAAAGGATTTCCTGCGATTCTTTCTAGTATGGAATGAGTCAATCACCCGCTTTGGTATCTTTTTGAACAAAAATGGTAATATTGTTCCTCCATTGATCAAGAATTTCGGTCTTTGGGAAGTATCATGATCATCCAATAAGAAGGGTTTCAATTTCTTCAAATGAACGATTTGAACACCTATGGATTCTAACAACTGATTGCAGAGTTGATCATTCGGACCTTTCAATTCATAGATGTGGATCTCGGACCTATGAATGGGGATATTCCCGATACTCACAAGAAGTGACTTGGGCAAAAAGAGAAGTGACTTGGACAAAAAGAAACGAAGTGGCTTAGACAAATCTTCTTTGTCGATAGCCTCGGACCAATCAATCGAATATGGATTAATACGTAATCGATCGAACACTACTTGCACTACTTGAAAAGGATTCTTCTGTTCAGAAACGAAATGTTCCAAATGTTCCTGGAAATTCTTGCTCCCATTGGACCATTTGTATCTATATGCATCAGGATCCCGATTCATGGATCTCTCAGTTCGAGAAATAAGAGGATCAAACCATTTCTTCTGACTCTTTTTCAAATTCGATAAATGTTGGTTGATCGTATATTTCATTATAGTTATATGATTCAGAGTATCATTTCCTATCTGATCCTTTTGAATTCCATATTCGAAGTTGCGATCGGATCTATTCATTAAAAAGAATTGATTCGATACATTTCTTATGTACCCATAGGTGCTATATTGGATTTGAATCAGATTTCGGATCAATCTATATTGATTGACTGCCTCCATTATGTTGTTGCTAGCAAATACCGCTGTTTTTAGTTTGGGATCTTCCAACTCATTCCCGCAGTAGATCCGGACCAATTTTTTTCTGATCCTTCGAGAAAAAGATCCATTCTCCTCATAAAAAAGAGGAGGTAGAACCAATAAAGATTTCTTTTTCGATTCATCTCTGGAGTTGAATACCTCATTCAATAATCTTTTTTGATCCAACCCGTAGGAATCAATAGAAAAGGCAAATTCCCTATGAAACGGCTCGGTTATTGATAGAGTGAATAGATCCGCCATTTCTGGGAATCTCTCTTCTGATTCAAAAAAATCGTGGCGTAACGCGTATCCCCCTTTGTTCCGGTCATGGAATAGATGAAAGAAATCAAAAAATGGATTCTTGTTCAAGAATGAAATCTTATTGGAGCTGTCCATATCCGGTTCATCCTTCGGAACCAGATCCGGGATGTGATATGGTTCCGAAGGATGAATTGAGACGGTATCTTGTAAATACGTAATTATCTTGAATATATCAACCATTTCTTTATTTTCCGCTCGCCTGGAAGGGACAAAAGAAACATCTTGTTTTTTCTTCAACAATTTATGATCTCTAGTGGACCTCTCAGTAGGATTCGAACCCAGATGAAGTTCTGACCATCTGTCAGAGAAAAAAGAACGAATCGATCTTGTAGGATTCCCAAGAAATTCTTCGATTTCTTCCGGAAGCAGATGATTCTTCATCCGCTTCTCAGGTTCCATGAATAGCCAGGACATGGAGGAAGATCCAAAAAGGCATTTCGGGAATCGATCTGATTCTATCTCTGTTCGTTCCGTTTGAAGAAAGGAAGGATCCCAAAGAATCGATCTCTCTTTTAGTTGCTGAATCTCTGTTTGATCGATCAATGTGTGATATTCTGAATTCTCATTTCTAACGGAATCAAAATGATCTCTGGATTGATCAGAAGAAGATCCTTTCCATTGGCTAGAATCCATTACTTGAACGAAAATAGATCTTGTGGAATCATATTGAATATTTGACAATACATTCCGTACCTTGCTAAAAAACCGATCCTTGTTTACCAACCACACATTGTCTAACCAAATCCAATTCTCTCTCGAGACGTTCCTCAAAAAATCCGATTCGTGCTGATTCTTCCCCCAACTAACGAAGAGATCTTGGCGGAATTGCCACATATGAAATTGAGCACAATTTTGCAAAGAAATACCCCACTTGTTTCTCGAGAAGAGATGGGAAACATGCTCAATATCATTGGATTGCATAGTTGCCCCGGCTCCTTGTTGTTTGAAGAAACTCTCCCCCTGAATTGGTCTTTTTTCACGAAAAGCAGACATGAGATAACAAATCAAGCCTTTCCCTAAGATTTCGAATAGCTGTCCCGAATTCAAGTTGATTATGTTTCGTTTCTTCCTCGGAGAAAGACGATCAAACAATTCCCAATCATGGTCCTTGCGGATCGGATCATCCGTATAGGATAAAAAAAGAAACTCCAGATATTTGCTATCTTTCTCTTTGAATGAGATCTCAATTCCAGCTACGATTTCATTAGATATCTGACAACTAGAATCCCTATTTTTTCCGATCCGGTTCCTCCACCACCGCGAACCCCGGTGAGATTCAGGCATGATACGCTTTTTCTTTATTGGGATAACCCAAGTACTCTCTTGCGGATCCATGAAACAACTCTCAGAAATCTTTTTCCCTTTTGGAAGATACAGGAGCGAAACAATCAACCTATTTCTATTGGAAGACCAAAAATATTCTTCCAATGTCTCCTTTCTGGGTCCAATGGAATTCATAGGTATAGGAAGAAGCCCCATCAAATAGAGATTTTTTCTTTCGACCATCTTTCGATTGTTAATACGAGATATAAGGACCACTACTACAAGCAGTACTACACCTTTGATCGTGAAATATCGATTGCTTGTTGCACCCTGTGAATCACGTGAAAGTAGGATACTCCAAATTTGGGGGTCAAAGAGTTTCATAAAACGTTCTTGGTGGAAAAAAATGTGAGTGAAAGATCCCACTGAATCAAATCTGATCCATGAATCTAAGAAATAGTGAGAATTCTTGATCTCTCTCAATATCTCTCTCAATTCGAATATCCAGGATTTGAATTGATGTCGTTTCATTGATTCCTCCTAAAGATTTCATTTCAATTGGAATTTGGTTATTCACGATGTACGATGATCCCTGTTAAGCATCCATGGCTGAATGGTTAAAGCGCCCAACTCATAATTGGCAAATTCGTAGGTTCAATTCCTGCTGGATGCACGCCAATGGGAACATTCAATAAGTCTATTGGAATTGGCTCTGTATCAATGGAATCTCATCATCCATACATAGCAAATTGGTATGGTATATTCATACCATAACATATGAACAGTAAGAACTAGAATTCTTATCGATACTGGAACTCATAGGGAAGAAAATGGATTTATGGATGGAATCAAATATGCAGTATTTACAGA